AATTCATAGGTATAGGAAGAAGCCCCATCAAATAGAGATTTTTTCTTTCGACAATCTTTCGATTGTTAATACGAGATATAAGGACCGCTACTACAAGCAGTATTATACCTTTGATCGTGAAATATCGATTGCTTCTTGAACCCTGTGAATCACGTGAAAGTAGGATACTCCAAATTCGGGGGTCAAAGAGTTTCATAAAACGTTCTTGGTGGAAAAGAATGTGAGTGAAAGATCCCACTGAATCGAATTTGGTCCATGAATCTAAGAAATAGTGAGAATTCTTGATCTCTCTCAATATCTCTCTCAATTCGAAGATCCAGGATTTGAATTGATGTCCTCTCATTGATTCCTCCTAAAGATTTCATTTCAATTGGAATTTGGTTATTTACGATGTACGATGATCCCTGTTAAGCATCCATGGCTGAATGGTTAAAGCGCCCAACTCATAATTGGCAAATTCGTAGGTTCAATTCCTGCTGGATGCACGCCAATGGGAACGTTCAATAAGTCTATTAGAATTGGCTCTGTATCAATGGAATCTCATCATCCATACATACCGAATTGGTATGGTATATTCATACCATAACATATGAACAGTAAGAACTAGAATTCTTATTGATACTGGAACTCATAGGGAAGAAAATGGATTTATGGATGGAATCAAATATGCAGTATTTACAGAAAAAAGTATTCGGTTATTGGGGAACAATCAATATACTTCTAATGTCGAATCAGGATCAACTAGGACAGAAATAAAGCATTGGGTCGAACTCTTCTTTGGCGTCAAGGTAATAGCTATAAATAGTCATCGAGTCCCGGGAAAGGGTAGAAGAATGGGACCTATTATGGGACATACAATGCATTACAAACGTATGATCATTACGCTTCAACCAGGTTATTCTATTCCACCTCTTATAGAGAAAAGAACTTAAAGCAAAATACTTAATAACACGGCGATACATTTATACAAAACTTCTACCCCGAGCACACGCAATGGAGCCATAGACAGTCAAGTAAAATCCAATCCACGAAATAATTTGATCCATGGACAGCGTCGTTGTAGTAAAGGTCGTAATGCCAGAGGAATCATTACCGCAGGGCATAGAGGGGGAGGTCATAAGCGTCTATACCGTAAAATAGATTTTCGACGGAATGATAAAGACATATCTGGTAGAATCGTAACCATAGAATACGACCCTAATCGAAATGCACACATTTGTCTCATACACTATGGGGATGGTGAGAAGAGATATATTTTACATCCCAGAGGGGCTATAATTGGAGATACCATTGTTTCTGGTACAGAAGTTCCTATATCAATGGGAAATGCCCTACCTTTGAGTGCGGTTTGAACTATTGATTTACGTAATTGGAAGTAACCAATTAGGTTTACGACGAAACCTAGAAATCGATCACTGATCCAATTTGAGTACCTCTACGGGAGAAACCTCAGCAGAAAACTGTTGAGTAACGGCAGCAAGTGATTGAGTTCAGTAGTTCCTCATAGAAAATTATTGACTCTAGAGATATGGTAATATGGAGAAGACAAAAAAAAATTGTTTGAAGCACGCACAGAACCGGAGAGCGCCCCTTGTTTCAAAGAGAGGAGGCCGGGTTATTCACATTTAATTTGATGGTCAGAGGCGAATTAAAAGCTAAGCAGTGGTAATTATAAAGATCCCCCGGGGAAAAATAGAGATGTCTCCTACGTTACCCGTAATATGTGGAATGGAAGTATTGACGTAATTTCATAGAGTCATTCGGTCTGAATGCTACATGAAGAACATAAGCCAGATGACGGAACGGGGAGACCTAGGATGTAGAAGATCATAACATGAGTGATTCGGCAGATTTGGATTCCTATATATCCACTCATGTGATACTTCATCATACGATTCATATAAGATCCATCTGTCTAGATATCATCATATACATCTAGAAAGCCGTATGCTTTGGAAGAAGCTTGTACAGTTTGGGAAGGGGTTTTTATTGATAAAAAAGAAGAATCTACTTCAACCGATATGCCCTTAGGCACGGCCATACATAACATAGAAATCACACTTGGAAAGGGTGGACAATTAGCTAGAGCGGCAGGTGCTGTAGCGAAACTGATTGCAAAAGAGGGTAAATCGGCCACATTAAGATTACCATCTGGGGAGGTCCGTTTGATATCCAAAAACTGCTTAGCAACAGTCGGACAAGTGGGTAATGTTGGGGTGAACCAAAAAAGTTTGGGTAGAGCCGGATCTAAGCGTTGGCTAGGTAAGCGTCCTGTAGTAAGAGGAGTAGTTATGAACCCTGTAGACCATCCCCATGGGGGCGGTGAAGGGAGAGCTCCGATTGGTAGAAAAAAACCCACAACTCCTTGGGGTTATCCTGCGCTTGGAAGAAGAAGTAGGAAAAGGAAAAAATATAGTGATAGTTTTATTCTTCGTCGCCGTAAATAAATAAGAATATAGAAAACTGAATTTTTAGAATTTGAAATAATGTGATGGGCGAACGACGGGAATTGAACCCGCGCGTGGTGGATTCACAATCCACTGCCTTGATCCACTTGGCTACATCCGCCCCTTATCTAGCTAAAGGATTTTAGCTTTTTTCTTTTTCCATTCATCATTATTGTATTTATTCTTACCTTCATACTTAGATCGATATATTGGGCATAGAATGCCAATTTTAAAAATGTAATGTAATAAAGGAGTAATCCCCTGTGACACGTTCAATAAAAAAAAATCCTTTTGTAGCTAATCATTTATCGGCAAAAATTGAAAAACTAAACATAAGGGAGGAGAAAGAAATAATAGTAACTTGGTCTAGGGCATCTACCATTATACCCACAATGATTGGCCATACAATTGCTATTCATAATGGAAAGGGGCATTTACCTATTTATATAACAGATCGTATGGTGGGTCATAAATTGGGAGAATTCGTGCCTACTCTAACTTTCGCAAGACATGCAAAAACCGATAATAAATCTCGTCGTTAATTTTTTCATTTTATATATATATAATTTTATATATATATAATTAAAATGAGRATTTTTTCATTTTATATATATATAATTTTATATATATATAATTAAAATGAGGCAGTTTTTATTCATTTAGTGGGGATAACCTTATGATAAATAGAAAGAACTCGCGTTGGAGTACAGAAATTAAAGCTTTAGCTCAACATAAACATATATGTATGTCGGTTTTCAAAGCACGAAGAGTAATTGATCAGATTCGTGGACGCTCCTATGAAGAAGCACTTATGATACTAGAACTTATGCCTTATCGAGCATCTTATCCCATTTTGAAATTAGTTTTTTCCGCGGCAGCAAATGCTAGTAATAACATGGGCTTAAACAAAGCTTATTTATTTATTAGTAAAGCTGAAGTTAACGCAGGTACTATTGTGAAAAAATTAAGACCCCGGGCTCGAGGACGTAGTTATCCGATAAAAAGACCCACTTGTCATATAACAATTATATTGAGGGATAAAACTAAATTATTTAAAGATGAATCTTAATTTTCGATTCATCTTTCGAAAAATATATATGGAAAGATAATCTAATAGAAAAATATGGGACAAAAAATAAATCCACTTGGTTTCAGACTTGGTACAACCCAAAGTCATCATTCCTTTTGGTTCGCACAACCACAAAATTATTCCGCGGGTATACAGGAAGATGAAAAAATACGGAATTGTATCAAGGATTATGTACAAAAAAATAAGAGAACGTCCTCAGGTTTCGAAGGAATAGCACGTATACAAATAAAAAAAAGAATCGATTTGATCCAAGTCATAATCCATATTGGATTCTCTAATTTATTAATAGAGGGCCGAACACGAGGAATCGAAGAATTACAGATGAATGTACAAAAGGAGTTTCATTCTGTGAACCGTAGACTCAACATTGCTATAACAAGAGTTGAAAAACCTTATGGACAACCCAATATTCTTGCGGAATATATAGCTTTACAATTAAAAAATAGAGTTTCATTTCGAAAAGCAATGAAAAAAGCTATTGAATTAACTGAACAAACGGATACAAAAGGAATTCAAGTACAAATTGCCGGGCGTATCGACGGAAAAGAAATTGCGCGCGTCGAATGGATCAGAGAGGGTAGGGTTCCTCTACAAACAATTCGTGCTAAAATTGATCATTGTTCCTATACAACTCGAACTATCTATGGAGTATTAGGCATAAAAATTTGGATATTTGTAGATGAGAAATAATGGACCTTTATTTGTCTTGCCGTTCTGTCCAGTGATAGAACAAAAAACAAAAATAAAAAAATGACAAATTTTATTTTTTATTCCATTAAATCAAACAAAACTGAGCAATTCAAATTCTATAAGGTTGAATAAAAATTAGATTGATCATTTAAGAGAATTGCTATGCTTAGTGTGTGACTCGTTAGTTTTTTTGTTAGTTTATAGTATAGTTGGAATTCAAAAAATTTGACCGACCCTCACTATGAGCTTACTAACTATATAAACTAATAACCAACTTATGGCTTCGTTTCATATTGTCGAGATTCCAAGAAACAGTCACTATATGATTAGATCGATCATATAGTTGTAGCAACTGAAATTTTTTCATAAAAATTTTAAATCTTATTATAAGTTGCGAAACAAAAATAAAGGGATGTGGATAAATGGAAGGATGATAGAAAGAAAGAACACAAAGTATCAATGATATATGATTCCAATATGTATGGTTTATGAATTATCTCACAAAAGGCAATGTGATAAAGCATCAATACTGATATAATATCAATAATTAAAGATAACGAGCCTCGGGTTAATATAAACTAAGAAAATTAACTCAGGAACGAATTTTGTTGGGGTTCCATTGCGGAGTTCGGGCCTAACCATTAACGAAGAGGCTATGGGAACGACAGAACCCATGATTGCATAGGATTTCATGAAAACAAACGAATCCTAATGATTCATTGGGTGGGATGGCGGAACGAACCAAGAACAAATTGATTTATTCTAAAAGTAACAAGGTCTTGACCCTACGAATGTAGCACGAAAGAGTCAATATTCGCCCGCGAAACCCTTAGTTTTTAGTTATTGATCTACATTTTGTTTTAGCACGATTCGATACAAAATAAATAATGTTGATCTGGTATATAAAGCTTACTCTTAACTATATAACATAACAATACTAAACTATCCTAGAATAACAAAATCAAATAATATAACAAAACAAAATAACATAATAAATTCCATTACATTACTAAGTGTATTGTGTATCATTGTATTAATATTAAATATATGTGTATCCGTAGTAATATTAATGAATCATTTAATTCGCGAGGAGCCGGATGAAAAGAAACTCTCATGTCCGGTTCTGCAGTAGAGATGGAATTTAATTAAGAAAGAACCATCAACTATAACCCCAAAAGAACAAAATTTCGTAAACAACATAGAGGAAGAATGAAAGGAATATCTTGTCGAGGCAATCGTATTTGTTTCGGCGGATACGCTCTTCAAGCACTTGAACCCGCTTGGATCACGGCTAGACAGATGGAAGCAGGACGAAGAGCAATGACACGATATGCGCGTCGTGGCGGAAAAATATGGGTACGTATATTTCCCGACAAACCTGTTACAGTAAGACCCGCAGAAACACGTATGGGTTCGGGGAAGGGGGCCCCCGAATATTGGGTATCCGTTGTTAAACCGGGTCGAATACTTTATGAAATGGGCGGAGTATCAGAAACTGTAGCCAGAGCAGCTATTAAAATAGCTGCGTGCAAGATGCCTATACGAACTCAATTCGTTATTGAGGGATAGGGATGCAGAAATTAAAAGATAAGGTGATGATGAAAAATAGAAGTTTATTTTTTTATAGACAGACAATATTTATTTTTATTTATTTTTTATCCTTTGCAGCAAAATAACAGATTAAAATAAAAATGATATGATTCAACCTCAGACCCTTTTGAATGTAGCGGATAATAGTGGAGCTCGAAAATTGATGTGTATTCGAGTCCTAGGAGCTGGTAACCAACGATATGCTCATATTGGTGACGTTGTTGTTGCCGTAATCAAAGAAGCAGTACCAAATATGCCTCTAGAAAGATCAGAAGTTATTAGGGCTGTAATTGTGCGTACATGTAAAGAACTCAAACGTTACAACGGCATGATAATACGATATGATGACAATGCCGCAGTTGTTATTGATCAAGAAGGAAATCCAAAAGGAACTCGAGTTTTTGGTGCGATCGCTCGGGAATTGAGACAGTTGAATTTTACTAAAATAGTTTCATTAGCTCCCGAAGTATTATAAATACTAGTAGTATATTAAATAAACTTATGATATAGCGGGGTATTTGGAATGGGTCAAGTCAATTAGTGGATTGTGTATCACGCATATACTTTTAATTAATTTAATTAATATAAATAAACATGTTGATTATATAAAAATTAGGGGGTACCAATAATTATAGTTCGCCATGGGTAAGGATACTATTGCCGATATAATAACTTCTATAAGAAATGCTGACATGGATAAAAAAAGAACGGTTCGAATAGCATCTACTAATATTACCGAAAACATTGTAAAAATACTTCTACGAGAGGGTTTTATCGAAAACGTTCGTAAACATCAGGAAAATAACAAATGTTTCTTGGTTTTAACCCTACGACATAGACGGAATCGAAAGGGAATATATAGAACTATTTTAAAACGTATCAGCCGACCCGGTCTACGAATCTATTCCAACTATCAACAAATTCCTAAGATTTTAGGTGGAATGGGAATTGTAATTCTTTCGACTTCTCGAGGTATAATGACAGATCGAGAAGCTCGACTAGAAAAAATCGGGGGAGAAATTTTGTGTTATATATGGTGATCTTACACCCCTTCCTCCTGTTATCTTAATTTTATCTCTAACTTCCCTTTTGGAAAAAGAGAGTAAAAATAAATTATATAACCCTTTCTCCATTAGTTGATACTTCAAGAGGCTTACCTCGAATATAAAGATTAAAATTAATTCATAAAGGTTTAATTACTGAATCGCTTCCCAACGGTAGGTTCCGGGTCCTTTTACTTTTAGATAATGAAGATCTAATTCTAGGTTATGTTTCAGGGAGGATACGGCACAGTTTTATATAGATACTACCATGAGATAGAGTCAAAATTGAAATAAGTGGTTATGATTCAACCAGGGGACGTAGAATTTATAGAATTCACAAATTCGAACTATTGGGTGATTTTTTAAACATTCCTTTCATTAGGGATACAATTTGAAGTTAAAAAAATCAAGAAACTTATTTTTTCAAGGAGTAGATTCAGAATTAAGATAAGGAATGAGAAATATGAAAATAAGGGCTTCTGTTCGTAAAATTTGTGAAAAATGTCGACTTATCCGTAGGCGTGGACGGATTATAGTGATTTGTTCCAATCCGAGACATAAACAGAGACAAGGGTAATCTTTCTAAACTAAATAAAGAATTTTCTAAAAGAAAAAGAAGGACCCGTGTAAAAAAATCTGT